GTTCCTGTAGCTTATACCAAAGCATGGCACTGAAGATGCCAAGATGGTCGCTAAACACACCCAAGAACAAAAGACTTAGTCCTAACCTTACTGTTGGTTGTTGCTAGATTTATACATGCAAGTATCCGCGATCCAGTGTAGATGCCCTAGGCACCCTAACCTTTAGGTCGATAGGAGCGGGTATCAGGCACACCCCTTCTCAACCGTAGCCCAAGACGCCTCGCAATTGCCACACCCCCACGGGTATTCAGCAGTAATTAATATTAAGCAATGAGTGTAAACTTGACTTAGTCATAGCAATCTAAGGGTCGGTAAATCCTGTGCCAGCCACCGCGGTCATACAGGAGACCCAAATCAACATTATAACGGCGTAAAGAGTGGTCACATGTTATCCAAGTAGCTAAGACCAAAAAGCAACTGAGTTGTCACAAGCTAAAGATGCGGCATAAGGCCTCTATTCAAAGAAGATCTTAGACCAACGATTAATTGAAGCCACGAAAGCCAGGGCCCAAACTGGGATTAGATACCCCACTATGCCTGGCCCTAAATCTTGATGCTCGATCTAACCGGAGCATCCGCCCGAGAACTACGAGCACAAACGCTTAAAACTCTAAGGACTTGGCGGTGCTCCAAACCCACCTAGAGGAGCCTGTTCTGTAATCGATGATCCACGATGCACCCAACCATTCCTTGCCCAAAACAGCCTATATACCGCCGTCTCCAGCCCACCCTCCATGAGGGCCCAACAGTGGACGCAATAGCCATAACACGCTAATAAGACAGGTCAAGGTATAGCCCATGGAATGGAAGCAATGGGCTACATTTTCTAAGTTAGAACATAACGGCAAAGGAATATGAAACTGTTCCTAGAAGGCGGATTTAGCAGTAAAGAGGGATTAGCGAGCCCTCTTTAAGCCGGCTCTGGAGCACGTACATACCGCCCGTCGCCCTCCTCAAAAGCGACCCACACCCCACCCATACCTAATAAGCTATCCAGCCAAAGAGGAGGTAAGTCGTAACAAGGTAAGTGTACCGGAAGGTGCACTTAGGACACCAAGACGTAGCTTAAACAAAGCATTCAGCTTACACCTGAAAGATATCTGCTTACAACAGATCGTCTTGATGCCAAACTCTAGCCCAACATACCTGACACAGAATAACAAAGCTACTCTCCACACCTAACCAAAGCATTTGCTAGTCCTAGTATAGGCGATAGAAAAGACACCACTTGGCGCGATAGAGATCACGTACCGTAAGGGAAAGATGAAATAAAAATGAAAAATCCTAAGCTCAAAACAGCAAAGATCAACCCTTGTACCTTTTGCATCATGGTCTAGCAAGAAAAACCAAGCAAAATGAATTTAAGTTTGCCTCCCCGAAACCCAAGCGAGCTACCTATGAGCAGCTACTATGAGCGAACCCGTCTCTGTTGCAAAAGAGTGGGATGACTTGTAGGTAGAGGTGAAAAGCCAACCGAGCTGGGTGATAGCTGGTTGCCCGTGAAACGAATCTTAGTTCACTCTTAATTCTTCTCCAAGGAAACCCAGAACCCCAATGAAACGAATTAAGGGCTATTTAAAGGAGGTACAGCTCCTTTAAAAAAGAATACAATCTCTACGAGCGGATAAATAACCTTCCCATACAACTACCTGTGGGCCCTCAAGCAGCCATCAACAAAGAGTGCGTTAAAGCTCAGTACCTAAAAATATCTAATCTATATGACTCCCTCACCACTAACGGGCTAACCTATAGTTAAATAGGAGAATTAATGCTAGAATGAGTAACCAGGGTTCTCCCTCTTCGACGCAAGCTTACATCTGTACATTATTAACAAGTACCCCATATACGACAAATCAAACAAGCAGAGTATTAACACACATTGTTAACCCGACAGAGGAGCGTCTTCTAAGAAAGATTAAAACCTGTAAAAGGAACTAGGCAAATTCGTCAGGGCCCGACTGTTTACCAAAAACATAGCCTTCAGCAAACCAATAGACAAGTATTGAAGGTGATGCCTGCCCGGTGACATTGTTCAACGGCCGCGGTATCCTAACCGTGCAAAGGTAGCGCAATCAATTGTCCCATAAATCGAGACCCGTATGAATGGCTAAACGAGGTCTTAACTGTCTCTTACAGGCAATCGGTGAAATTGATCTCCCTGTACAAAAGCAGGGATAAACACATAAGACGAGAAGACCCTGTGGAACTTCAAAAGCAGCAGCCACCCCAAATTACATTCTCACCCACCCGGGCTCACTTATACCAACGGGCTACTGGCTTGCACTTTTTCGGTTGGGGCGACCTTGGAGCAAAGCAAAACCTCCAAATCTTAGACCTTACATCTAGACTAAGAGCAACTACTCAACGTGCTAATAGCAACCAGATCCAATATAATTGATCAATGGACCAAGCTACCCCAGGGATAACAGCGCAATCTCCTCCAAGAGTCCATATCGACGAGGAGGTTTACGACCTCGATGTTGGATCAGGACATCCTAGTGGTGCAGCCGCCACTAAGGGCTCGTTTGTTCAACGATTAACAGTCCTACGTGATCTGAGTTCAGACCGGAGCAATCCAGGTCGGTTTCTATCTATGACGAGCTCTTCCCCGTACGAAAGGATAGGAAAAGCGAGGCCAATACCACAAGCAAGCCTTCGCCTTAAGTAATGAAACCAACTAAATTACAAAAGGCTATCACTCCCCCCACGTCCTAGAAAAGGATTAGCTAGCGTGGCAGAGCTCGGCAAATGCAAAAGGCTTAAGTCCTTTAACTCAGAGGTTCAAATCCTCTCCCTAGCTTTACAACACTCTATGGCCAAATACCCCCTCTTAATCAACCTTGTAATAGCCCTCTCCTATGCACTTCCTATTCTAATCGCAGTAGCCTTCCTCACACTAGTAGGACGCAAAATTCTAAGCTACATGCAAGGCCGAAAAGGCCCTAACATCGTAGGCCCATTCGGCCTTCTCCAGCCCCTAGCCGACGGAGTAAAACTATTCATTAAAGAGCCAATCCGCCCATCAACATCCTCCCCCATCCTATTCATCACAACCCCCATATTAGCTCTCCTTCCCGCAATCTCAATCTGAACCCCCCTCCCTCTGCCATTTCCACTTGCAGACCTCAACCTAGGCCTACTGTTCCTGCTAGCCATATCCAGCCTGGCAGTCTACTCCATTCTATGATCTGGCTGAGCGTCCAACTCAAAATACGCGCTAATTGGGGCCCTTCGTGCAGTAGCACAAGCCATCTCCTATGAAGTTACCCTGGCAATTATTCTACTATCTATCGTCCTACTAACTGGCAACTACACTCTCAGCACTCTTGCCACCGCTCAAGAGCCGCTCTACCTCATCTTCTCCTGCTGACCTCTGGCCATAATATGATATGTATCCACCCTAGCCGAAACAAACCGCGCCCCGTTCGACCTCACAGAGGGTGAGTCCGAATTAGTCTCCGGTTTTAACGTAGAATATGCAGCGGGCCCATTCGCTCTTTTCTTCCTCGCTGAATACGCCAACATCATATTAATAAACACACTCACCGCTATTCTATTCTTCAACCCAAGCCTATTTAACCTCCCCCAAGAACTATTCCCCCTAGTACTAGCTACAAAAGTCCTCCTCCTATCAGCAGGATTCCTATGGATTCGAGCCTCCTATCCGCGATTCCGATACGACCAACTTATGCATCTTCTATGGAAAAACTTCCTACCACTCACACTAGCCCTATGCCTCTGACATACAAGCCTGCCAATCTGCTATGCGGGCCTACCACCATACCTAAGGATAAAGGAAATGTGCCTGAACGTCCAAGGGTCACTATGATAAAGTGAACATAGAGGTATACCAGTCCTCTCATTTCCTATCACCCATTAGAAAAGCAGGAATTGAACCTGCACTAGAGAGATCAAAACCCTCTATACTTCCCTTATATTATTTTCTAGTAGGGTCAGCTAAACAAGCTATCGGGCCCATACCCCGAAAATGATGGTTCAACCCCTTCCCCTGCTAATGACCCCCCAAGCAAAACTAATCTTCATCTCTAGCCTTCTTCTAGGTTCAACTATCACAATCTCGAGTAACCACTGAATCACGGCCTGGGCCGGCTTAGAAATTAACACCCTAGCCATCCTCCCCATAATCTCAAAATCCCACCACCCCCGAGCCATTGAAGCTGCAACCAAGTACTTCCTGACCCAAGCGACCGCCTCAACACTAGTTCTATTCGCCAGCATAACTAACGCATGGCATACTGGGCAATGAGACATCACCCAAATAACCCACCCAACATCATGCTTAATCCTCACATCAGCCATCGCAATAAAACTAGGACTAGTCCCATTCCATTTTTGATTCCCAGAAGTACTCCAAGGGTCCCCCCTTATAACCGGCCTTCTCCTATCCACAGTAATAAAATTCCCACCCATCACACTATTCTTCATAACATCCTCATCCCTAAACCAAACATTATTAGCACTCATAGCTGTCCTATCCGTGGCCGTAGGAGGGTGAATAGGGCTCAACCAGACACAAATCCGAAAAATCCTAGCATTCTCCTCTATCTCACACCTAGGCTGAATAACTATCATCATCTCCTACAACCCTAAACTCACTCTATTAAACTTCTACCTATATATCCTAATGACCACAGCTGTTTTCCTAACCTTAAACTCAATTAAAACCCTAAAACTATCTACACTAATAACCACATGAACAAAAACCCCTGCGCTAAGTGCCATACTCCTCCTGACTATGCTCTCTCTTGCAGGACTACCACCCTTAACAGGATTCCTGCCCAAATGACTCATCATTCAAGAACTGACTAAACAAGATATAGCTACAATAGCAGTAATAATCTCGATTCTCTCCCTACTGAGCCTATTCTTCTACCTCCGCCTAGCATACTGCGCCACAATCACACTCCCACCTCACACCACAAACCACATCAAACAATGGCGTACTAACAGCCCTATCAACACTACAACCGCCATCTTAACCGTCGCATCAACTTCACTCCTCCCTATCTCCCCTATAATCCCCACTATCATCTAAGAAACTTAGGATTACTTAAACCGAAGGCCTTCAAAGCCTTAAACAAGAGTTAAACCCTCTTAGTTTCTGATAAGACCCGCAGGATACTACCCCGCATCTCCTGAATGCAACCCAGGCGCTTTAATTAAGCTAGGACCTTCTTCACCGCCCTAGACAGATGGGCTTCGATCCCATAAAGGTATAGTTAACAGCTATATGCCCTAACCAACAGGCTTCTGCCTACCAGACCTCGGTGCAAACTAATGCACATCAATGGGCTTGCAACCCACCATGAATTTCACTACAAGGCCGATAAGAAGAGGAATTGAACCTCTGTAAAAAGGACTACAGCCTAACGCTTAAACACTCAGCCATCTTACCTATGACATTCGTCAACCGATGACTATTCTCAACCAACCACAAAGACATCGGTACCCTATACTTAATCTTCGGCGCATGAGCCGGGATAGTTGGTACCGCCCTAAGCCTGCTCATCCGAGCAGAACTAGGTCAACCTGGCGCCCTACTGGGGGACGACCAAGTTTATAACGTAATCGTCACAGCCCATGCTTTCGTAATAATCTTCTTTATAGTGATACCAATTATGATCGGAGGATTCGGAAACTGACTAGTCCCCCTAATAATTGGAGCCCCTGACATAGCATTCCCCCGAATAAACAACATAAGCTTCTGACTCCTCCCCCCATCCTTCTTACTCCTACTAGCTTCCTCCACGGTAGAAGCAGGGGCAGGAACTGGTTGAACTGTCTACCCTCCCCTAGCTGGCAACCTAGCCCACGCAGGAGCCTCAGTAGACCTAGCCATCTTCTCCCTACATCTAGCAGGGATCTCTTCAATCCTCGGAGCAATTAATTTTATCACAACAGCAATCAACATAAAACCCCCAGCCCTATCACAATACCAAACCCCCCTATTCGTTTGATCAGTCCTAATTACTGCAGTACTTCTACTCCTATCCCTTCCAGTTCTTGCTGCAGGTATTACAATACTACTCACAGACCGCAACCTAAACACCACATTCTTCGACCCAGCTGGAGGAGGAGACCCAGTACCCTACCAACACCTATTCTGATTCTTCGGTCACCCAGAAGTCTACATCCTCATCCTCCCCGGATTTGGAATCATTTCACATGTCGTAGCATACTACGCAGGAAAAAAAGAACCATTCGGCTACATAGGAATAGTATGAGCCATACTCTCTATCGGATTCCTAGGATTCATTGTGTGAGCTCGCCACATATTCACAGTAGGGATGGACGTAGACACTCGAGCATACTTCACATCCGCCACAATAATCATCGCAATTCCAACCGGTATCAAAGTATTCAGCTGACTAGCCACCCTACACGGAGGAATTATCAAATGAGATCCCCCTATGCTATGAGCTCTGGGCTTCATCTTCCTATTCACTATCGGAGGACTAACGGGCATCGTACTGGCTAACTCCTCTCTAGACATTGCTCTTCATGACACATACTACGTAGTTGCCCACTTCCACTACGTCCTATCTATAGGAGCTGTATTCGCAATCCTGGCAGGCTTCACCCACTGATTCCCGCTATTCACCGGTTACACACTTCACTCTACGTGGGCCAAAATTCACTTTGGGGTAATATTTGTGGGTGTTAACCTCACCTTCTTCCCACAACACTTCCTAGGCCTAGCCGGCATGCCACGACGCTACTCAGACTACCCAGACGCCTACACACTATGAAACACCATCTCCTCCGTAGGCTCACTAATCTCTATAACAGCCGTGATCATGCTAGTGTTCATCATCTGAGAAGCCTTCGCATCCAAACGTAAAGCCCTGCAGCCAGAACTAACAAGCACAAACATCGAATGAATCCATGGCTGCCCACCTCCATTCCACACATTTGAAGAACCTGCCTTTGTCCAAGTCCAAGAAAGGAAGGAGTCGAACCCCCACATGTTGGTTTCAAGCCAACCGCATAACCACTTATGCTTCTTTCTCATAAGAGGTGTTAGTAAAACAATTACATAGCCTTGTCAAGGCTAAATTACAGGTTAAACCCCTGTACACCTCAACACAACCATGGCAAACCACTCACAACTCAACTTCCAAGACGCCTCATCACCTATCATAGAAGAACTCATACAATTCCACGACCACGCCCTAATGGTCGCCCTAGCTATCTGCAGCCTAGTCCTCTACCTCCTAGCCACCATACTTACGCAGAAACTATCATCAAACACAGTTGATGCACAAGTAATCGAGCTAATCTGAACAATTCTTCCGGCCGGAGTGCTAATTACACTAGCCCTCCCATCACTACGAATTCTATATATAATAGACGAAATTAATCAACCAGACCTCACTCTAAAAGCTATTGGCCACCAGTGATACTGAACCTACGAATACACTGACGTCAAAGACCTAACATTCGACTCATACATAACACCAACAACAGAACTTCCATTAGGACACTTTCGCCTACTAGAAGTAGACCATCGAGTGATCGTTCCAACAGAATCCACCGTTCGAGTCATTGTCACCGCCGACGACGTCCTGCACTCATGAGCTGTTCCCAGCCTAGGTGTAAAAACCGATGCAATCCCAGGACGCCTAAACCAAACTTCATTCCTAGCTAACCGACCTGGAATCTACTACGGCCAATGCTCAGAAATCTGCGGAGCAAACCACAGTTTCATACCAATCGTAGTAGAAGCTATCCCACTTGCCAGCTTCGAGAACTGACTCTCTATCACACCATCATAATCATTAAGAAGCTATGGAACAGCACTAGCCTTTTAAGCTAGAGAAAGAGGGTTAATCCCCTCCTTAATGATATGCCACAACTAAACCCAGCTCCCTGATTTTTTATCATGATCATCACATGACTAACATTCTCCCTAATCATCCAACCTAAACTCCTATCATTTGTAACCATAAACCCCCCATCCAGCAAGGCCCCAACAACTTACACCACCACCCCTTGAACTTGACCATGAACCTAAGCTTCTTCGATCAATTCTCAAGTCCATCCTTCCTAGGGATCCCCTTAATCCTTATCGCAATAACATTCCCAGCCCTGCTTCTACCATCCCACAACAACCGATGAATCACCAGCCGAGTCTCAACCCTCCAACTATGATTTGTCAACCTCATTACAAAACAACTAATAACCCCACTAAACAAAAAAGGACACAAATGGGCACTAATCTTAACATCACTAATAATCTTCCTACTTTTAATTAATCTCCTAGGCCTACTACCATACACCTTCACCCCTACCACTCAATTATCTATAAACCTAGCCCTAGCCTTCCCTCTATGACTTGCTACGCTCCTCACGGGCCTACGAAATCAACCCTCCATCTCCCTAGGACACCTCCTCCCAGAAGGAACTCCTACACCACTAATCCCAGCCCTCATCCTAATCGAAACCACAAGCCTACTCATCCGACCCCTAGCACTAGGCGTACGCCTAACAGCAAATCTCACAGCAGGCCACCTCCTCATTCAACTGATTTCCACAGCTACTGTAGCCCTCTTCTCAACAATACCCCTAGTCTCTCTACTTACACTCCTAGTCTTATTCCTACTCACAATTCTAGAAATTGCCGTAGCTATAATTCAGGCCTACGTCTTTGTTCTACTACTAACCCTGTACCTCCAAGAAAACATTTAACCAACCCAATGGCACACCAAGCACACTCCTACCACATAGTAGATCCAAGCCCATGACCTATTTTCGGCGCAGCCGCCGCCCTTCTTACTACCTCTGGACTAACTATATGATTCCACTACAACTCCCCCCATCTCCTAATCATCGGCCTCCTATCAACACTCCTAGTAATATTCCAATGATGACGAGACATTGTACGAGAAAGCACCTTCCAAGGCCACCACACCCCCACAGTCCAAAAAGGACTACGATATGGAATAGTCCTATTCATCACATCCGAAGCCTTCTTCTTCCTGGGCTTCTTCTGAGCCTTCTTCCACTCAAGCCTAGCCCCCACCCCAGAACTAGGAGGTCAGTGACCCCCCGTAGGAATCAAACCCCTGGACCCCATAGACGTTCCACTACTCAACACTGCCATCCTTCTAGCCTCAGGGATCACAGTCACATGAGCCCACCACAGTATTACAGAAGCACGCCGAAAACAAGCAATCCACGCTCTTACCCTAACAATCCTTCTAGGATTCTACTTCACAGGCCTCCAAGGCATAGAATACTACGAAGCACCATTCTCCATCGCAGATAGCGTCTACGGCTCTACCTTCTTTGTAGCTACTGGATTCCACGGCCTACACGTAATCATCGGCTCCACCTTCCTTCTAGTCTGCCTCCTACGCCTAATCAAATACCACTTCACACCGAATCACCACTTCGGCTTTGAGGCAGCAGCCTGATACTGACATTTTGTAGATGTTGTCTGACTATTCCTTTACATAACTATCTACTGATGAGGATCATACTCTTCTAGTATATTCATTACAATCGACTTCCAATCCTTAAAATCTGGTTTAACCCCAGAGAAGAGTAATGAACATAATTACATTCATAATTACCCTATCCCTAACCTTAAGCCTCATCCTAACCGCACTGAACTTCTGAATCGCCCAAATGAACCCCGATGCAGAAAAACTATCCCCCTACGAGTGTGGCTTTGACCCACTAGGCTCTGCTCGACTGCCATTCTCAATCCGATTCTTCCTAGTAGCCATCCTCTTCCTCCTATTCGACCTAGAAATCGCCCTTCTCCTCCCCCTACCATGAGCCACCCAACTCCAAAACCCCACCACCACACTCACCTGAGCATCCATCCTAATCCTCCTCCTCACTCTGGGACTAGTATACGAATGAATCCAAGGAGGACTAGAATGAGCAGAGTAAAAAGGCAAGAAAGTTAGTCTAATTAAGACAGTTGATTTCGGCTCAACAGATTATAGCTCACACCCTATAACTTTCTTTATGACCCTGCTCCACTTAAGCTTCTATTCAGCCTTTACCCTTAGCGGTCTAGGACTAGCCTTCCACCGAACCCACCTAATCTCAGCCCTCCTGTGCCTTGAAAGCATAATACTGTCAATATACCTCGCCCTATCCATATGACCCATCCAAACACAAACATCATCACCCACCCTGCTACCTATCCTAATACTCACTTTCTCCGCCTGCGAGGCAGGCACAGGACTCGCCCTGCTCGTAGCTTCCACCCGCACCCACGGCTCTGACCACCTACACAACTTCAACCTACTCCAATGCTAAAAATTATCATCCCAACTATCATACTCCTCCCCCTAACTTTCCTCTCTCCACGTAAACACCTATGGACCAACACCACAATATACAGCCTACTAATTGCCACCATCAGCCTACAATGACTAGTACCAACTTATTACCCCAATAAGAGCTTATCTCCCTGAACTGCCATCGACCAAATCTCTTCCCCACTACTAGTTCTATCATGCTGACTCCTCCCCCTCATGCTTATAGCAAGCCAAAATCACCTAGAACAGGAACCTACCATCCGTAAACGAATCTTTATTACAACAGTTGTTCTAGCCCAACCATCCATCCTCCTAGCCTTCTCAGCTTCAGAACTAATACTATTCTATATCGCATTCGAAGCCACCCTCATCCCCACCCTAATCCTTATTACCCGATGAGGCAACCAACCAGAACGACTAAATGCCGGCATCTACCTACTATTCTACACACTAGCTAGTTCACTACCACTATTAATTGCCATCCTTCATCTACACAACCAAATCGGAACTCTCTACTTCCCTATACTAAAACTATCACACCCAACAATAACCACCTCCTGATCGGGCTTAATATCAAGCCTAGCCCTACTCCTCGCCTTCATAGTTAAAGCCCCCCTATACGGCCTTCACCTATGACTCCCTAAAGCCCATGTAGAAGCCCCAATCGCTGGCTCAATACTACTAGCCGCCCTACTACTAAAACTCGGAGGCTATGGTATTATACGATTCACAACCCTAGTAAACCCAACATTAAACAACCTTCACTACCCATTCATCACCTTAGCCCTATGAGGAGCACTAATAACCAGCGCCATCTGCTTACGACAAATCGACCTAAAATCCCTAATTGCCTACTCATCCGTCAGCCACATGGGCCTAGTCATCGCTGCAACCATAATCCAGACCCAATGAGCATTCTCAGGAGCAATAATCCTAATAATCGCACATGGATTAACCTCCTCAATACTATTCTGCTTAGCCAACACTAACTACGAACGCACACATAGCCGAATTCTCCTACTCACCCGAGGTATTCAGCCCATCCTCCCACTCATAGCCATCTGATGACTCATAGCAAACCTAACAAACATAGCACTCCCCCCAACAATCAACCTCATAGCAGAACTAACCATTATAATCGCACTCTTCAACTGATCCTCACTAACAATCCTACTGACAGGAGCAGCAATCCTATTGACCGCCTCCTACACCCTATACATGCTAATAATAACACAACGAGGAGCACTTCCATCTCATATCACATCCATCCAAAACTCCTCCACACGAGAGCACCTCCTCATAGCCCTCCACATAATCCCCATAATCCTTCTCATCCTCAAACCCGACCTCATCTCCGGCATCCCTATATGCAAGTATAGTTTCAACCAAAACATTAGACTGTGATTCTAAAAATAGAAGTTAAAGCCTTCTTACCTGCCGAGGGGGGTTCAACCAGCAAGAACTGCTAATTCTCGCATCTGAGTATAAAACCTCAGCCCCCTTACTTTCAAAGGATAACAGTAATCCAATGGTCTTAGGAGCCACTCATCTTGGTGCAAATCCAAGTGAAAGTAATGGACCTATCACTAGTCCTAATCACTTCCATACTACTCACCCTAACCACCCTATCCACCCCCATTATCCTACCGCTTATATCAAGCAAACTAAAAAATACCCCAAACATCATCACAAACACAGTAAAAACCTCCTTCCTGATTGGCCTAATCCCAATAACAATTCACATCTGCTCAGGAACAGGATGTCTTCTAACCCTGTGAGAATGAAAATTCATTATAAACTTCAAAATCCCAATCAGCCTTAAAATAGACTTCTACTCCCTTACATTCTTTCCAATCGCCCTATTCGTGTCATGATCCATTCTACAATTCGCAACATGATACATAGCCTCAGACCCCTACATCACAAAATTCTTCACCTACCTACTATTCTTTCTAATCGCTATGCTCATCCTAATTATCGCCAACAACCTATTCATCCTATTCATTGGATGAGAAGGAGTAGGAATCATATCCTTCCTCCTAATTAGCTGATGACACGGCCGGGCCGAAGCTAACACTGCTGCCCTCCAAGCTGTCCTATATAACCGGGTCGGAGACATTGGTCTCATTCTTTGCATAGCCTGATTAGCTTACACTATAAACACCTGAGAAATCCAACAATTATCCTCCCCCCATCAAATCCCCACCCTCCCACTTCTAGGCCTCATCCTAGCTGCAACAGGTAAATCCGCCCAATTTGGACTCCACCCCTGACTACCAGCCGCCATAGAGGGCCCAACCCCTGTACCCGCATTACTCCACTCTAGTACTATAGTGGTCGCCGGAATCTTCCTACTCATCCGAACGCACCCACTATTCAACCACAACCAAACAGCCCTGACACTATGCTTATGCCTTGGCGCTCTCTCCACATTATTCGCAGCTACATGTGCCTTAACCCAAAATGACATCAAAAAAATCATCGCCTTCTCCACTTCAAGCCAACTAGGCCTAATAATAGTAACCATTGGATTAAACCTCCCACAACTAGCCTTCCTTCACATCTCCACCCACGCATTTTTCAAAGCCATACTTTTCCTATGTTCCGGTTCAATTATCCACGCCCTCAACGGGGAACAAGACATTCGAAAAATAGGAGGACTACAAAAAATACTACCAACAACCACATCATGCCTTACTATCGGCAACCTAGCCCTGATAGGAACCCCATTCCTAGCAGGCTTTTACTCAAAAGACCAAATCATCGAAAGCCTAAGCACCCCATACCTAAACACCTGAGCCCTAGTCCTAACCCTACTAGCAACATCATTCACTGCAGTATATACAATCCGCATAACTGTGCTAGTACAAACCGGATTTGTACGAATCCCTCCCCTAACCCCAATAAACGAAAACAACCCGCTAGTAATCTCCCCAATCACCTGACTTGCCTTAGGAAGTATTATAGCAGGACTCCTTATCACCTCATACATCCCCCCCACAAAAACACCACCCATAACTATACCTCTCTCAATCAAAATCACAGCCCTAGTAGTCTCAGCCCTAGGAATTGTTATTGTACTAGAACTATCAAAAATAACCCAAACTCTCATCCTGACAAAACAAAGCCCTCTATACAACTTCTCCATCTCCCTGGGATACTTTAACCCACTAACACACCGCTTCAACATAACCAACCTACTAAACAGCGGACAAAATATTGCCTCTAGCCTAGTAGACCTCTCCTGACTAAAACTACTAGGACCAGAAGGACTAGCCAACTCACAACTAGCCATAACAAAGGCCACCACCCTACTACACTCCGGCCTCATCAAACCCTACCTAGGAGCTTTTGCTCTATCCATCATCATCATCCTCATGTCCTCATACAGAACCCACTAATGGCTCTCAATCTTCGTAAAAACCACCCCTTACTAAAAACCATCAACGACTCCTTAATTGACCTTCCAACACCATCCAACATTTCAACCTGATGAAACTTTGGATCCCTACTAGGTATCTGCCTAATTACGCAAATCGTCACAGGCCTACTACTAGCCATACACTACACGGCAGACACTAACCTAGCCTTCGAATCCGTCGCTCACATGTGCCGAAACGTCCAATATGGCTGACTAATTCGAAACCTGCATGCGAACGGAGCCTCATTCTTCTTCATTTGCATCTACTTCCACATCGGCCGAGGACTTTACTACGGATCCTACCTAAACAAAGAGACATGAAACGTCGGAGTTGTACTCCTGCTCACACTCATGGCCACTGCCTTCGTCGGTTACGTACTACCCTGAGGACAAATATCATTCTGAGGGGCTACAGTAATTACAAACCTATTCTCAGCAATCCCCTACATTGGACAGACCCTGGTAGAATGACTATGAGGCGGATTCTCAGTAGACAACCCCACCCTAACCCGATTTTTTGCCATTCACTTCCTCCTCCCATTTGTCATTGCAGGACTTACACTAGTTCACCTAACTCTCCTGCATGAAACAGGATCGAACAACCCCCTAGGAATCCCCTCAGACTGCGACAAAATCCCATTCCACCCCTATTACACTATCAAAGACATCCTGGGATTCGTACTCATATTCGCCCTACTAGTTGCTCTAGCCCTATTTACCCCAAACCTGCTAGGAGACCCAGAAAACTTTACACCAGCCAACCCCTTAGCAACCCCACCCCATATTAAACCCGAATGATACTTCCTATTCGCCTACGCTATCCTCCGATCTATCCCAAACAAACTAGGTGGAGTACTTGCCCTAGCTGCCTCCGTACTAGTCCTATTCCTCATTCCCCTTCTCCACACATCCAAACTACGCTCAATAACTTTCCGCCCCCTATCACAAATCCTATTCTGAGCACTAGTAGCCAACCTCCTAATCCTCACCTGAGTAGGTAGCCAACCAGTTGAACACCCCTTCATCATCATCGGACAACTAGCCTCAATCTCCTACTTCACAATCATCCTAGTCCTTTTCCCACTTGCATCCATCCTTGAAAACAAGATACTTAAACTTTAACTAACTCTAATAGTTTATAAAAACATTGGTCTTGTAAACCAAAGATTGAAGATTATACCCCTTCTTAGAGTTACCCCATATTAAAGGGCCCCCCCCTTCCCCCCCACAGGCCCTTTTCTATTTATCTCAAGGCATGTGGTACTTTGCATTAAACTTATCTACCCCATCAGGCATTAAGTCAATGTAGGATATTCCACCTAACAACCAACCTCTCCTCCTACCCTAACCCAAACACTTCTCCCCATAAGATAATGTTCCAACGGTCAATCCCCCCCCATGCTTACCTCCACCCTCCTTGAGCCCATATGACTCCCCCAGCCACAACACACGCGTCACACAAGATCGGATGTGATTATATGTACTCAACCCTCACCCTAGCGTACGAAGTATGTCCCAGTACTCCTTTGCATGCTCCTAGTCATACCATTCGCCCACCTCCTACAACCTATCCCTCTCCAACAGCTTTCAAGCGCTCCCAAGCCAGAGAACCTGGTTATCTATTAATCGTAATCCTCACGAGAACCGAGCTACTCAACGTCTGTTATACTTTAGGTTATTGTCTTCAGGGACATACTTTCCCTCTTACCCTCGAAGCCCAACTTGCTCTTTTGCGCCACCCGTGGTAACTTCAGGTCCATAACCTGCTAAGTTCCTTATTCCTTGTTCTTCACAGATACAAGTGCTGGGTGATGAACACTCCTCTATTCCTCTCGTTATCGCGGCATTTCACCTCTTCTACTCTTTGTTTCTTCTGGGGGTCCTTTCAATAAACCCTTCCAGTGCGTAGCAGGAGTTATCTTCCTCTTGACATGTCCATCACATGACCGTCGAACTGCGTACCGCCCTAACACCCAGAATGTCATGGTCGAAGGATAAGCCCGTCTCAAACTTGACACTGATGCACTTTGACCCCATTCATGGAACCCGCGCTTTTTACCTCATAGGTACCGATTAATGCAATGGTCACCGGACATATTCACTATATTTACAACTTCCTGAGACTTTCAGTTAAACACGCGTTTTTTCATCCATTCTTTTTATCTTGACAAAATTTTCATTCGTTTTAACGAAAAACTAACTAAAATTCCCTACATTCGTACCCAAACGTCCATCATTCATTCACCCCCCCCCCCACAACCCTCCCACGCCTCAAAGAGAAAGGAGTACAACCTTCATCGCCAACTCCCAAAGCTGGTATTTTAATTAAACTACTCTCTGAACACCCTAACAGCCCGAATAGCCCCCCGAGATAACCCCCGCACAAGCTCCAATACCACAAACAAGGTCAACAAAAGCCCCCATCCACCAATTAAAAACAGCCCCGCTCCCCATGAATAAAACACTGCCACCCCACCAAAATCTAACCGAACCAATGCCAATCCCACATTATTCACCGTCCCCACATCCACTAACACCCCATACACACCACTTAAAGCCAATCCCACCCCCACAACCAAACTCATCCCAAACCCATATCCAACCACTCCCCAATCCCCCCAGGCCTCAGGATAAGGATCCGCTGCCAATGACACTGAATAAACAAACACCACCAACATCCCACCTAAATAAACCATTACCAATACCAAAGACACAAACGATACCCCTAAACTCACCAGTCACCCGCACCCAGCAATAGACGCCACAACCAACCCAACTACCCCATAGTACGGAGATGGATTAGACGAAACCGCCAATCCGCCCAGGACAAAAAATAAACCTATCAATAGAACAAATTTTATCATAAGTTCCTACCCGGCCTCTCTCCGAGATCTAAAGCCTGAAAAGCTATCGTTAACAAAAATTTAACTACAGGAACACCAAGTCCTTCCCTTTACCCTTCCTCTTCTTTTCCCCCCCCCCCCCCAGCCACAACACACGCGTCACACAAGATCGGATGTGATTATATGTACTCAACCCTCACCCTAGCGTACGAAGTATGTCCCAGTACTCCTTTGCATGCTCCTAGTCATACCATTCGCCACCTCCTACAACCTATCCCTCTCCAACAGCTTTCAAGCGCTCCCAAGCCAGAGAACCTGGTTATCTATTAATCGTAATCCTCACGAGAACCGAGCTACTCAACGTCTGTTATACTTTAGGTTATTGTCTTCAGGGACATACTTTCCCTCTTACCCTCGAAGCCCAACTTGCTCTTTTGCGCCACCCGTGGTAACTTCAGGTCCATAACCTGCTAAGTTCCTTATTCCTTGTTCTTCACAGATACAAGTGCTGGGTGATGAACACTCCTCTATTCCTCTCGTTATCGCGGCATTTCACCTCTTCTACTCTTTGTTTCTTCTGGGGGTCCTTTCAATAAACCCTTCCAGTGCGTAGCAGGAGTTATCTTCCTCTTGACATGTCCATCACATGACCGTCGAACTGCGTACCGCCCTAACACCCAGAATGTCATGGTCGAAGGATAAGCCCGTCTCAAACTTGACACTGATGCACTTTGACCCCATTCATGGAACCCGCGCTTTTTACCTCATAGGTACCGATTAATGCAATGGTCACCGGACATATTCACTATATTTACAACTTCCTGAGACTTTCAGTTAAACACGCGTTTTTTCATCCATTCTTTTTATCTTGACAAAATTTTCATTCGTTTTAACGAAAAACTAACTAAAATTCCCTACATTCGTACCCAAACCGTTCACCATGACATTTTTTCTTACCCTTGCAAACGACTTTAAACCAATTCTCCCTGCCTTCAACCCCACACAAAAAAGCAAACAAAAACACAAACTCCAACCACAAAAAACAACACAAAC